TAGGTGAATACAACCAACTATCATTAAGAATTTCATCTTTGGACCAAAAACAAGCAAGGGGTGGAATACCAGAAAGAGAAAGTGTACCCAATAAAAAAGCAGTTTTTGTAATTGGTACATGTTTTCTTAAACCGCCCATAAGAACCATATTCTGACTTTTATCTGGAGAATATCCAACAATAGCTTCCATCGCATGAATAATTGATCCAGATCCTAAGAACAACAATGCCTTCGAATAAGCATGAGTAATCAAATGAAATAAAGCAGCTCGATAAGACCCCATACCTAGAGCTAACATCATATAACCCAATTGAGACATTGTAGAATAAGCTAAGCTTTTCTTAATATCTTTTTGAGCAAGAGCTAAAGTGGCTCCTAAAAATAATGTTATTATACCTATCAAAGCTATTAGATTTAGAATGTAAGGTATAACTATGAAAAGAGGAAGAAGCCGAGCTACAAGAAAAATTCCTGCTGCTACCATAGTAGCGGCATGTATAAGAGCCGAAATGGGGGTAGGCCCTTCCATGGCATCAGGTAACCATACATGAAGGGGAAATTGGGCGGATTTAGCAACAGCGCCGGCAAATAATAGGGAGGCGCATAAAGTAACAAATAAAAAATTAACGTCATTATTATAAACCAAGTTATTGAATATTTCAAACAAATCCCGAAATTCGAAACTACCTGTTATCCAATAAAAACCCAAAATTCCTAATAATAAACCAAAATCCCCGACACGATTAGTTACAAACGCTTTTTGACAAGCATTCGCGGCACTGGGTCGTGTGAACCAAAAACCTATTAATAGATAAGAACACACTCCAACTAATTCCCAAAAAATATAAATTTGTATCAAATTAGAACTAGTAACTAATCCCAACATTGAAGTATTGGAAAAACTCATATAAGCAAAAAATCTCAAATATCCCTGATCATGAGACATATAATTGTCACTATAAATAAGAACCATAATTCCAACAGTAGTGATTAATATCGACATAATAGAAGTAAGTGGATCAACCAAGCAGCCAAATTCTAAAGAAAAATCATTATTGATGGTCCAAGACCATACATATTGATAGACAGAATTATTATTTATTTGCTGAATAGAAAAAAGGGCTGAAAAAACCATAACTATACTTAATAATAAAACACTAGGAAAAGCCCACATACGGCGAAGATTTTTTGTTGCCGTTGGAAAAAGTAGAAGTCCTGTTCCAATTAAGATAGGAACTGGAAGTGGAATGAAAGGTATAATCCATGAATATTGATATGTATATTCCATAAAAAAATAAAAAAAAAAAAAATTATCTTAATTAATTGTTTCTGAGTCACCGGTTCTTATTTCTTTTCTTTTGAAAGGGGTCGGTTAATAAAAAAAAATTAAGATATATAAAATAAAACTTAAATAGAATTTTCTAGCCTTAATTATTCTGAATCTTTCCAAACTACCCAAACTACTTCAAATATTTAAAATCAAGAGGTTATAATTGGTCAAATGATATAAATAAGTCACTAGTGAAAAAAATATACGTATTTAATTTTATTAATACTGAATTGTTAATATTAAATTCAAAATTTGAAATAAAATTTTATGAAGATAAAAAATGAAAATTAGAATTTTCATTTTAATTATTACGTATTACAATAATTTTTTTATATCTATAGAACAAGGATAAATAATTATACCAAAAACAGTATTTGATATGAATCATAAAGCCCATAACTAAAACTATTTATTGTAATTCGGTTATTTAGAATCATTAACCAATTTGTTTTGTAACTAATTGTTTGTCTTCCATTACAATAAAAGCTATTTGTAGGAAATGCTATGATATCCAACACTTTAATTTTACGAAAAAAAAGGGGGAAAATGCCTTTAAATTATGTATTTTGTATCCTTTAACAGATTAACTACTAGTCTCATTTGATAATTAAAATTTTGTGGACTCTTTCTTCGAGCTTGACCAATTAAATTAATATTAAATTAATTAATATAATAGAAAAAATTATTAAAGTTTTTTAATTTTTTAATTAAGCGGGAGAAGGATTGGTTTATTAAACTTTTAGATTTTTTTATTACATGTATAAATGTAACACGACGAAAATAGAAAGAAAACGAAACGGACAATCTTTCTTTTTTTTTTTTTTTTTATTTTATCAACTTCAATCTATTTGGCATAGTGTACCTTATCGTTCTTATTAATATTTTATGTGATTTTTACCCCCCCTTTTTTTTTGGAGTCTAATTTAGAGAAAAAATAGATAGAGAATAGTAAAGAACAATTGATTTTGAACAATAGATGTCTTTCACATCCAACCGAAAAACCTATTATAACTTTTTAATGGCAGTTCCAAAAAAGCGCACCTCTATTTCAAAAAAACGTATTCGTAAAAATATTTGGAAAAGGAAGGGATATAGGGCAGCATTGAAAGCTTTTTCGTTAGCGAAATCTCTTTCTACCGGGAGTTCTAAAAGTTTTTTTTGTGTAACAAATAAATAATCTGAATCGTTCTATAATAAAGTGATATAATTTTGTTTATAGTTTATTTATAAGATTTATAAGTTATAAAAATGATAAATAATATTTATCAATTATAATTAATATTAACATCATAATAGTATAGTAAAAGAATAAATATTAATATATAAGATAAATTACAATATATAAGATAAATTACAATATAAACAATATACATTAAAAAAAAAAAAAGAATCATAATGTTTTAATTTAAACGAATATAAAATTGAATTTGTTTTACTTTAATTTGAAGCCAAATTTTTCTTTCGTTTCTGATATAGATAAGAATTCAGTAGACAGCAGAATTCTAAAAATGAATGGTACTTTTTTGTTTGAAAAAAGGGTAAACGCAAGCGCAAGGTTTCGCCTTTCATTTTAGTATGTTTTATCATTTTCCGGATGGGGATTATCACTTTCCCCATCGCCCTTACTTAATAATAAAAAGAATTTTTTTTTAGTTATATTTTTGATTTTATATTATAAAGAAGAGGTCGTTGAAACTAATTGATTAAGTTTAAAATGTTTTTTATAATCTTTTAAACCATTATTTTGGGTTTTAGAAATTATTATCACTATATTAATTCCTTAAACCCAATTAAATTAATAAAAGCCCCGTTTACATTTTTAGGTAGTTATATGACGAATGCGCCAATTTTGAGTGATCTATTTTAGATCCTATGTTTCGATTGGAAGATCGATCAAGATATAATATATATATATTAAATATTAATTAAAAAATTTAGAAAATATTTTGAAGTATGGTACAATTTCTATACGAAATTTTTTTATATGATTGATACGACCATCCCAAATACCTAACTTAATGGGTTTGCTAAATCTTAACGCAAATTCTCTACACAACAAAAAATCCTAACGCAACCTAACTATGCAAATATTTACATAAATCTTTTGAGTGTATCGCTGAAATTGTGTTATATAAAAATTCTATTTTTTTATTAATCGATAAAATGCATTTTTTATTTTAGATTAATAAAATAAATGATAAAAGAAATTAATCATTAAAAAATGCAAACGAGGCAGAACATTTTTTTTACTTATATCCAGGGATTGAAGTAAAAATTATCTAGTTACAACTGTTACATTTTAGTTTTAGGAGAGCATAAAGTAATAGCCTACGAAAAAATACATTGTTAGTTCAGTTAAATAAAATTGACATCCTAAAATACTAAATAACTAAATAAAAAGATAATAATAGGAAAAATCAATATTATTAACGTTAACGAAAACGTTTTAATCCCTAATTTTTAAACAAGTTTTTATTCATCAATTTGAATGGTTTCCTAAAAAAAAATATTGGATTGAATTAACTCCTTCAAGCTCGACGATTGAATAAAAATAGGTTATTATGATTTCGAATAAGCCGCTATGGTGAAATCGGTAGACACGCTGCTCTTAGGAAGCAGTGCTAGAGCATCTCGGTTCGAGTCCGAGTGGCGGCATGGCATCTTCTAAAAGAGTAAGTCCTATAATGAATTCAATTCCCGATTTCAATTCCTATAATTGAGGGACGCCCTTATTAATTTAATAATTTTTATGATATTTTCAACTTTAGAGCATATATTAACTCATATATCCTTTTCGATCGTTTCAATTGTAATTACAATTCATTTGATAATTTTATTAGTCGATGAAATCGTAGGACTAGATGATTCGTCAGAAAAGGGGATGATAGCTACTTTTTTCTGCATAACAGGATTATTAGTTACTCGTTGGATGTATTTGAGGCATTTACCATTAAGTGATTTATATGAATCATTAATTTTTCTTTCGTGGAGTTTTTCCATTATTCATATTATTCCGTATTTTAAAAAACATAAAAACCATTTAAGCGCAATAACCGCGCCAAGTGCTATTTTTACTCAAGGTTTTGCTACTTCGGGTCTTTTAACTGAAATGCATCAATCCGCGATATTAGTACCCGCTCTCCAATCCCATTGGTTAATGATGCACGTAAGTATGATGGTATTGAGCTATGCAGCTCTTTTGTGTGGATCATTATTATCACTAGCTCTTCTAGTCATTACATTTCGAAAATTCATAAGGATTTTTAGTAAAAGCAATAATTTAGAAAATGAGTCAGTTTACTTTAGTGAGATTCAATACGTGAACGAAAGAAACAATGTCTTACGAAACACTTCTTTTATTTCGTCTCAAAATTATTACAGGTATCAATTGATTCAACAATTGGATCGTTGGAGTTATCGTATTATTAGTCTAGGGTTTATCCTTTTAACCGTAGGTATTCTTTCGGGAGCAGTATGGGCTAATGAAGCATGGGGATCATATTGGAATTGGGATCCAAAGGAGACTTGGGCATTTATTACTTGGACCATATTCGCTATTTATTTACATATTAGAACAAATAAAAATTTTGAAAGTGTAAATTCTGCAATTGTGGCCTCAATGGGCTTTCTTATAATTTGGATATGCTATTTTGGGGTTAATCTATTAGGAATAGGGTTGCATAGTTATGGTTCATTTACATTAACATCTAATTGAATAAAAGACTTGACGAATATAAACATAGGACGGCATACAGGTATATATACGAAAACTTCATGTAAACAATCAAGAACCATTTGAATCATTTCCATTACTTGATTCAAATGGTTCTCACAAATTCAAAAGATATCTAGTTATAATAGAATTCCAATTTATTTATTTTACTTAAAAGAATATAAAAGTACTTAAAAGAATATAAAAGACTCATTTTTTTATTGTACAATCAACCATTTTTAAAATCATGGGATTTCAGTTTCATTTTTTGGTTTACTCACAAAAACTATCGAAAAAAATAATTGGATATAATAGCTTCGACCTTGTCAACTGATAATGATAAAACGAAATCGGGATAAACACCAATACCTATTACAGGTAAAAGGATAGAGATCGAAACAAATAATTCTCGCGGTCCAGAATCAAAAAAATAAGAGTTTGGGGCATTAAAAAGCTTGTATCCATAGAACATCTGGCGTAACATAGATAATGAATAAATAGGAGTTAATATCATTCCAATTGCCATTACAAAAGTAATTAATATTTTTGTCATTAAAAGATATTTTTGACTAGTAAGTATTCCAAAAAAAACTAACAATTCGGCAACAAAACCGCTCATGCCCGGTAATGCAAGAGAAGCCATTGATAAGATACTGAAAGTCGTGAATATTTTTGGAATTGCGATAGCCATTCCGCCCATTTCGTCGAGATAAACAAGACGTATTCTATCATAACTCGTTCCGGCCAAGAAAAAAAGCGCAGCGCCAATAAATCCGTGAGAGATTATTTGTAAAATGGCTCCGTTGAGTCCTGTATCGCTTATAGAACCAATTCCTATAATTATGAAACCCATATGAGATACAGAAGAGTAGGCTATTCTTTTTTTTAAATTACGCTGACCGGGAGATGTTGAAGCTGCATAGATTATTTGAATTGTGCCTACTATAATCAACCAGGGAGAGAATATAGAATGGGCGTGGGGTAATAATTCCATATTGATCCGAACCAATCCATACGCTCCCATTTTTAATAAGATTCCGGCTAAAAGCATACAAGTACTGTAATGTGCCTCTCCATGGGTGTCTGGTAACCATGTATGTAAGGGTATGATCGGTGATTTGACAGCAAAAGCAATAAGAAATCCAATATAGAATATTATTTCCAGTGCTACAGGATACGATTGATTAGCTGATGTTTCAAAATTTAATGTTGGTTCATTGGAACCATATAAACCAATACCCAAAACTCCCATTAATAAAAAAACGGAACTTCCTGCAGTGTACAAAATAAATTTTGTAGCTGAATACAAACGTTTCTTTCCCCCCCACATGGATAGAAGTAGATAAACTGGAATTAATTCTAACTCCCACATGATGAAAAAAAGTAAAAGGTCTCGAGAAGAAAATGGTCCTATTTGACCGCTATACATTGCTAACATCAGAAAATGGAATAGTCGGGAATCTCGAGTAATCGGCCGAGCCGCTAAAGTAGCTAAAGTTGTGATAAATCCTGTCAGTAAAATGGGTCCTATAGAAATTCCATCTATTCCCAATCTCCAGTAAAAATCAAAAAAATCGATCCATTTATAATCCTCTGTCAGTTGCATTAATGGATCATCCAATTGGAAACGATAACCGAATGCATAGGTTGTTAGAAGGAGTTCTATTATGCATATACCTATAGTATACCACCTAATTATCTTATTTCCTCTATGAGGGAGAAAGAAAATTAAGGAACCCGCGAATATTGGCAAAACTACAACTAGCGTTAACCAAGGAAAATTATTCATGGTAAAAACAAGATAAACTTGGACCAGAAAAACCCGCGCTCAAAAACTATTTATTTTGAGCGCGGGTTTTTGTCGGTAAAGGTAAAAAAATCAAATGTATTCAAGTGGGGTTTTCTGGAACGTATTAATAAGCCAGACCCATACTTCGAGTTGTTTCATGCCATAAATAAACTCGAACACTCAAGAAATCTGTCGGACAGGCGGATTCACATCTCTTACAACCGACACAGTCCTCTGTTCTTGGAGCAGAAGCAATTTGCTTAGCTTTACACCCATCCCAAGGTATCATTTCTAATACATCCGTTGGGCAGGCGCGCACGCATTGAGTACACCCTATACACGTATCATAAATCTTTACTGAATGTGACATTTGGATCTATAAATTTTTGAATGTCAGAAAGTTTCGATCTAGTAAACTTGTAAATGAATCATATATTTAGACACCAGATGAATCAATAATTTATCATAATTTTTCTAATCAATCTACTTCTGGATTGACTCATGCGATAGAGCCAAGATACTTTAATTTCTTACATTTTTGAAAACATGTATTATTACGTAATGTATGGTCATGGTAATTCTAATTTATGAATATTAGAATTTATATGATTAATACTACTTATTCAACAAATTCGATTGATTGATACGAGTTGATTTTCTGTTACGATAAATTGATGAAACAATAGCCGGGCCAATAGCTGCTTCAGCGGCTGCAATAGCTATAACAAAAATTGAGAAAATATTTCCTTTTAATTGGCGACTATCAAAAAAATCAGAAAATGTTACGAAATTCATATTAACCGCATTCAGTATAAGTTCAAGACACATAAGGGCTCTAACCATATTCCGGCTCGTGATCAATCCATAGATACCGATAGAAAATAAGTAGGCACTCAAAACAAGTACATGTTCGAGCATCATTGACCAACTCCTTATCAATTTCGATTCATTTCAATATGAACTGAACAACAATTCAACAGATTCAATTGACTAGAATAAAAAAAAGTACGGAACAAAGGCAGATTTTAATAGAATAGATTGAATAATTTCTATTTTAGACATAAACAATCTTTAATTAAAGGGAAATAAATGTAATAAAACCGAACAGAGTTTAATGTGCATTGCTAATTCTAGAAATTTTTTACTGTCGCGCCACGGCAATTGCACCTATCAAAGCGGCTAAAAGAATTATCGAAACGAATTCAAATGGAAGAAAAAAATCTGTTGATAAATGAATTCCAATTTGTTGACTATTACTTATCAAATCTTGCTCTATAATCTGGTTTGATCTTGTAGTCCAAATAATTCCGTACCATGACGTATCCGTAATAATAATCATGAGTAAAACAAAAATACTTGTACAAACTGGCAAAGTAACCACATCCCCAATGGTCCAAAGATTCAAATCTTTGTAATATTCTGAACCATTCATGAACATCACAGCAAATACGATTAAAACATTTATAGCTCCCACGTAAATAAGGAGTTGTGCAGCAGCTACAAAATAAGAGTTTAATAGAATATAGAATAAGGATATACAAACAAGAACAAGTCCCAATGAAAAGGCAGAATAAATGGGGTTGGTAAATAATACCACCCCCATACCTCCTAGTATAAGAACCGATCCCAGAAAGACTAAAAGAAAATCATGTATTGGTCCGGGCAAATCCATTATATGTAAAATAAGAGATAAATAAATAGAAATGTTTTTCATGACCTTATTGAGACCCGACCAGAAATTTTTTTTTTTATGATTTTTGAGCAATTCCTAATTTAATCCTAAGTAAATAAATACTAAGGGATATGAATAAATGTGAGTACTATTATGGGACTAATTTCATTCTTTATCTGAAAGAGTCGTTCTAATTATAAACTATATATTTTAAAATTATAAACTATATATTTTAAAACAATTATGGATATATTAATTAATGGATTTTCAATCCAAATTAAGACACGTTTCTTACCAACCAATCAATAGTTGGTATTTGTAGTTATTGACCAAACAACACGAAAGAAACCTAAATTCCTTCTATATTAGTTATTAGTAAAGTAATTATAAATTATTCGTTAATAAGAGATTTACTTATTTATTTGAGGCGAATTCAAAATTGTTCGAATTGTATAATCGTCAATTACTGACATTGGTAAACGACCCAAAGCAATTTGATTATAATTCAATTCGTGACGATCATAAGTAGAAAGTTCATATTCTTCAGTCATTGATAAACAATTCGTTGGACAATACTCAACGCAATTACCACAAAATATACAGACTCCGAAATCAATACTGTAATTAAGCAGCCGTTTCTTGCGAATATCAGTTTCCAATTTCCAATCAACAACGGGTAGATCTATAGGACATACACGAACGCATACTTCACAAGCAATACATTTATCAAATTCAAAATGGATTCGACCGCGGAAACGCTCCGCGGTGATTAATTTTTCATAAGGATATTGAATAGTTACGGGTAAACGATTTGCGTGGGATAAAGTAATCATGAAACTTTGACCAATGTACCTTGCAGCTCGTACTGTTTGTTGACCATAATTCATGAACCCAGTTACCATAGAGAACATATCGTTAATATATATATGAATAGTTTTATGTTTGTTTATTTCTCTTGTTTGAGACACGTTGTGAATATAGAATGTTACTTTACAGTGAAAAGAGTTGGAAAGAAGTTGTTAATAATAGATTACCGAGAGAAATAGGTAAAAGAAATTTCCATCCAAGATTCAATAGTTGGTCCATTCTTAGCCTCGGTAAAGTCCATCTTGTTGTGATAGGAATGAACAAGAACAAATAAGTTTTAGCTAATGTAATAAAGATACCAATTATCGCTCCAAAAACTCCACATGTTTTATTTATTTCAAAAAGCTCAGAAACATATATGTCCGGAATAGATATATTCCAACCTCCCAAGTAAAGAACTGTTACAAATAATGAAGAAACCAATAGGTTTAGATAGGAAGCAACATAAAATAACCCAAATTTTATACCCGAGTATTCGGTTTGATAACCTGCTACTAACTCTTCTTCTGCTTCTGGTAAATCAAAAGGTAATCTCTCACATTCTGCTAGGGAAGAAATAATAAAAATGATAAACCCTATAGGCTGACGCCACAAATTCCATCCCCAAAAACCATATTTTGATTGCGCCTCAACAATATCAATTGTACTTGAACTGTTAGATAATTATAGTCGGTGATACCATCACTGTTACCATCGCTATTACAGAACCGTACATGAGATTTTCACCTCATACGGCTCCTTGAAGGCCAGAAATAAATATAGGGACCGCGTCAGTATTCTTTTTTGAATCTTGATATGTTTGTAGGATGGATAACTATCGGCCGGTCCCAAATTAGACCAATTGAATTCTGTCTGTTATAATTATTTTAATTCAAAATAAAATAAAAAAAGTACTTCTGAATTGATCTCATCCTTTCTTTAATTTAATAATTTCAATAATAATTTCAATTCTTCTTTGTTCAGTAATAACTTAACTGTTCAATAAAATACTTCTTGTAAAAATATCAATAACCCGTTGGTTTCACGTACGAAAAAAAAATTCTATATTAATTAATGAATTATGACACAAATTATATATCTATTAATATGTATATGGGAAAGAATAAAAGTAACAAAGAATAAATAAAGTATATCTTTTTTTTTTTTTTTCGTTCCTATTCTTCTTTCTATTTCTGAGAAAAAGAGGGCTTTAAAAATAAAGTAAAGGATTATTTCGTTTCGAATAGTTATTTATTAAATCGGTGGATAGGAGTATACTCTGGATTGGAATCGTGTCATGGGGAGTACTGCCTGATCATTTCTACCAACTTAAAGCCCCAATTAGTATTCTTTGTTTGTATATTATGTAAAAATGTCCTTTTGGAGAATTTACATAATCTCCATTACTAATCCTTTCCATATGTTCGTGTTTCTAACCATCCACTCGTTTTTGCTCAATCCCCCGTTATGCTAATACATAAAAATGATAGTGAAAACTCAATACGGTTGATCTTTTGAACCCGCTTCAAGTCAGGATGACTAATCAACCAATCTTGGGGGAAACGGTCTCTTCTGTTTATGTTTATTTCCGCTTAACTCTCTAACTCTTATACATAGAAAATGAGAATCAATCTTTTTACTGCGAATTTATATATAAGCTGTTTTCTTTCACTCATATAACTATTTGATTTAGTTCATCAACCCGAATAATGAATAAAAAAAAAAATTAAGATATCTACTCAATCCATTCCAACCCTTTCCTTGAAAGGAAGGAATAGAGAAAAGTTTATGTCTATGTATCAACGAATCGCACGTAGAGATATTGATAACACACATAAAGTTAATGGTATTTCATAACTAATCGATTGAGCAGCAGCTCGTAGACCGCCTAAAAAGGAATATTTATTATTTGACCCGTATCCCGACATAAGAAGTCCAATTGGAGCAATACTGGAAATGGCAATCCATAAAAAAACACCGATATTGAGATCTGCTAAAACAAGGTGATATCCAAAAGGAACTACTGAATAGCTTACTAAAATTGATATGACTGCTATGGATGGCCCGATACTGAATAAACGAGTATCCCCCCTAGATGGAAAAAGATTTTCTTTGAAAAGTAGTTTTGTCCCATCTGCTAGAGCTTGAAGAACTCCCAAAGGGCCGGCGTATTCAGGTCCAATACGTTGTTGTATCCCTGCCGATATTTCTCTTTCTAACCATACAATTACCAGTACGCCTATTGTGATTCCCACTACAAGAGTCAAAATAGGAACAAGAACCCATAGAATTCCATAAACCTCTTTAACAAATTCGAATCTAGAAAAAGAATCGATATCTTGTACTTCCGGTGTATCAATTATCATTTCAACGATCAACTTCTCCCATAATGATATCTATACTACCTAGTATCGTCATAATATCAGCCAATTTCATTCTTTTAACTAACCGCGGAAGAATTTGCAAATTGATAAAACCCGGCGGGCGGATTTTCCATCTCCAAGGAAAACCACTCTGATCCCCTATGAGAAAAATTCCCAATTCTCCCTTTGGGGCTTCTACTCTCACATAAAGTTCTTGTTTCGGCAATTCAAATGTAGGAGACGGCTTTTTACTAATAAATCGATATTCAAAATCATTCCATTCCGGATTCCTTTCTCTATCAAAGTATCTTATTTCTAAATTCTCATAGGGTCCCCCTGGAATTCCTTCCAGGGCCTGTTGAATAATTTTTACGGATTCTATCATTTCACCAATTCGGACTAGATAACGAGCCAATGAATCTCCTTCTTTTTGCCACTGTACTTCCCAATCAAATTCGTCGTAACATTCATAATGATCAACTTTACGAAGATCCCATTGTATTCCGGAAGCTCGCAGCATTGGTCCCGATAAACCCCAATTTATTACTTCCTCTCTACCAATAATGCCTACTCCCTCGACTCGTTCTAAAAAAATAGGATTTCGTGTAATAAGTTTTTGATATTCAGCAACTCTTGTTAAAAAATAATCGCAGAAATCCAAACATTTATCTATCCAGCCATGAGGTAGATCGGCCGCTACTCCTCCGATACGAAAATAATTATGCATCATTCTCATACCGGTGGCAGCTTCGAATAGATCATATACTAATTCTCTTTCTCTGAAAATATAGAAAAAGGGAGTTTGTGCACCAATATCCGCCATAAAAGGACCGAGCCATAACAGATGAGAAGCTATACGACTCAACTCCAACATAATTATTCTGATATAGCTGGCTCTTTTAGGTACTTGAATATTTCCCAACTGTTCCGGTCCGTTTACAGTTATTGCTTCTGTGAACATAGTAGCTAAATAATCCCACCGTGTTACATAAGGCAAATATTGTATAATTGTTCGATTTTCCGCAATTTTTTCCATTCCTCGGTGTAAATAACCCAATATTGGTTCACAGTCAATAACATCTTCACCATCTAGAGTAATGATGAGTCGAAGAACACCATGCATTGATGGGTGGTGGGGGCCCATATTGACTATCATGAGGTCTTTTCTTGTAGCCGGTATATTCATAGGTTTTTCCTCGATTCATTCTTTCATGAATTGCTGAAAACGAAAAAAAGTTCATTAAAATTCAAGATCTAATAAATCAAATAATTCAAAATGCCTTTATAAAAATAAAATTAACGAGTTTTTGACTCCCGAATATCCAACCGATTAATTAATTCTTTATAACATATTCTATTTTTCTTTGACAAATAAGACAGTAATCGTTGGCGTTTTCCCAGAATTTTACGTAAACCTCTCTGAGATAAATAGTCTTTTTTGTGTAATTGTAAATGTGAAGTAAGTCTTCGTATCCTATTGGTGAAACTAACTATTTGAAATTCAACAGATCCTCTGTTTTCGTCTTTTTCTTCTTGTGAAATAACTAAGATGAATGAATTTTTTACCATAAACTGAAATCTTCTCTCCCCCCCTCTTTTTATTTTAAGATATTTTTTATTGATAGATATCTTTATTGATCAGTAATAATAATGCCCCTAATTTTTATTTGGTATATACAATAATTTGAATTTCGTTATTAATTTCTAATTTTTTTAATTTAATAAAACTTACTCAATCCTATTTTCATTTTAAAATTGGATTTGAAAGGGGATACAAAAGTATGGTTGGTTTCTTCACTCACAAAAGATAAAAGACCTAAAATAAGAAAATTTTGTTCATTCTAGATCTAATTGATATGTCATTGAATTAGTATCATGTATCAGAATGGAATGTAATACAATGTATGCGTGCATCTCTTTGTCGTCATAGACCAGATATGGTATGGGAAATATAGGAAAAATGTACTATTAATGAATTTTCAATCGCGGATACATATGTATCCTTACCATACTGAAACAACTGCCATTATTGGTATTAAACCAATAACGATTCATACAAGCTAAATCTTCTAATCGATAATTGGGCCAAAGAAATAGCTTTAATTTTATAAGTTTTTTTTTATATTTTTTGCTTTTATTCACAACTTGACTGTTTACCTCATTCCCATTACAAAAAGATGCCTTTCTATGTCTATTCTTAGAATTTAAACAAATTAGAATTCGCAATTCTCTACGACGTCTAGGCGATAAAATATTTTCAGGAACAAACAAATCATAATTTTTTTTATATCTATTTCCAGTCATCTTTTGATGTTTTGTAATGACTTCATCAGAATTCTTATCAACATGTTTTTTTTCTCGGTATCTTTGATTTATTTGATGTTTACTTTTATGAACTAATGAAATACCGAGGGTTTGATACATAATAAATTTTCCATCATTTTTTATAGCTAGACGAATTGGTTCAATAATCAAAAATCCCCTTTTAATAAATTCTGTAAGAGTTACATCTTTCTGAATCGTCAAAATATCCAGACTCATTTCGCCCCTTTGAATAGAGGATATAGTAATTTCTCTTGGATTTATCAGTCTAAGCAGGAGACAATATACGTTGATGTTATTGATTATTTTTTTATTTAAAGAATCATCCCATCTCAATTGAAAATACAAATACCTTTTTAGGAAGAAATCAAACTCCGCTTTTGTATTGATCTTGTATTGCTTTTTATTTCTATGTTTTTTCATGTACGATCCCGTATAATCTTCTTCAACATCTTTTTCTTGGTTTGAAAGAGCTGATTTAAGATCTGCTTGGCCCGTGGATTCTTTTTCTCCTTGATTTCGGTTTTCTAATTCAAGAGATTTTTTTTCATTCGACGATATTGATATAAAAGGATCTCTTTTTTTATTTCCAGTGATGCTTTTGTTTTCACTAGCATTTTTTTTTCTATTAGAATTAAAAAGTAGTAATTTAATTGGTATAACCCACGGTTTCATTTTATACGTATTATAAAGTCTCACAAATTCTGGCAAGAACCAAAGTTCCAGATTTGATATGGGACGACTTAGTATTTCTTCATTCATTCCCATCCAATCCAAAAGGGGTTTTTGATTGGATAGGTTGATTTTTTGATCTTGCTGAAGTGTGAGATAAAAAAGACCCTTATTATTGATTTTATCAATTATTTGATACTTATTAACCCTAGTCTTAGTATATTTATTACTGTTAGTGTCAGTATCAATATTGATCCAGGCCTCAATATCGACCTTCGTTTTAAGACAAAAATCGAGAATTCTCCAATCAAAATATTTTCTATCCGTATTTTTATCCATATCTCGAATATCATCTTCTACCATATTAAATGATTTTTGTTTATGTGTGTTGTAATTATAAAAAATATCTTGGTTAGTTTTTACTTGTAATGGTGATCCATAAATTGAAGAGTACTTCTTAGTTTCAGAATTTATAGATTTATATGCTAAAAGATCATATCTATATTGTTTTTTAAAATTATCCTTTTGATTCAATAATAAATCCGTTTCAATTTTTGTTTTTTTTTCGTAGTGAATTAATTCATCTTTTTCATATAAATCACACAAATCTTTATATAAATCTTTAGTTTGAGCTATACAGTTCAATATATTTCGCCATTTTTGTGGTACTACTCTAGACCATTTAATTTGAGATACATCACATTGATATTGATAATGACTCCTTAACCAATTTGTCCATTGATTCATTCCAGAATTGCGAAGATTCTTAGGTCTTAATTCGGAATGAAATAGTTCTTGTCTTACAACAAAAAAATCCTTTATTTCATTCTTAAGAAAAAGGGGGGTTCCATTATATTGAAATACGGATTTCAATTTCTCTAACTTAATAAGTTGGGTTTGTGATAATTTGTAAAATACATATGCTTGTGAAAAGTAAGATAAGTCAAAAAAAGTCTTTGAATTTTTTTGACTAAGACTAATATTAGTATTAGAAAGTGACTCTTTTATAATCGAAATAAATTTAATTAAACTTTGATTTGTTTTATTAATTCTTTCTTGATTTGCTTCATTACTGTTAATGTTTTTATTAATAATTTTTTTTGTTGATTCAAGAAAAAGTTGTGTATTGATACTAGGAATATTAATCATAGATAGAAAGATATCTATGTATATCTTTTCAATGAGAAATATTATAAAATAATGGGATTTACGGATTAATCGAGCAGTTCTTCTTTTTAATATCTGCCAAATATTTTTTTGTGATTCCAATCTTTTATCATCATAACTTATTTTGTTAGAACTCAAATTTCTATCTGAAGTTATAAATCCCTTTTTCTTGTCTTTTGTAATTTTTTCTATTTGATTTATGATTGTGTTTATTCTATCAGTCAGATCTTGCATTTTTTTTTCTGTTAATGAATAATTTGTCCAATCCTGAGATCTAATTTGAATGGACGATTCCTGAATCATCCGATTACTGATTATTGAATCTTTTTTAATTTCACTCAATTCATATACTTCTATTTCTCTCAATCCAAATAATATAATTGGGTTTATTTTTGAGAGTTCTTTTATTATTTCTTTTATAAACAGAATGTTTTTAATGATCCATTTTTTTGGTTTTTTTGAGACATTTAGAAACAATTTTGTTTGTTCTTTAAAAATTCCTAGAATTAGAAAACATTTCTTTTGCAATTTTTTAATTTTTTTTTTGAGTTCTTTTAAAATAGGTTCAAAAAATGAAAGTTTTTTTCTGGGAGAACCAAAAGGTAGTTCAGCTTCCATTCCAAAAATTGTTAAAAAACAAAAATCATTTTTTTGACCTTGCTTTTTCATTGGATCGTTATAAGGGGCTCGTAACTTAGATCTGTGCCAAGGTTTAAGACGAAAAGGAAATAGGATCTTGATCTGAATGCCGTCTGTTAACCAGTTTTTTGGAAATTCTTTTTCTGATAATTGAACGCCGTTATAGGTACATTTAACATGCATTTCTCTATTCCAATCCTTTAAGTCCTCATACCATTCCGGAAATTGAAATAATAGTATACGGACGATATTTTTAGCTATTATCAATGAAGGTAATATAATATATTTTCTAAGAATTGATTGGGTTACTAATAAAAAACCTCTCATTACTTGAGCAAGTAAAATACTATCCCAGGCTTCCGCTATTTGTATACGCACTTTCTCCTTTCTTTTGTCTTCTTCTTTTTTGTCCTCCTCTTTTTTTTTCGCACTTTCTTTTGTCTTGTTCTCTGTATAATTCGAAATTGTGAATTCTGTGTTTTTCCACATCCAATTTCTAAATTTTTTTTTCATCCGTTCAGAAATATCAAAAAAAAAAAAAAAAGATTTGTCTATTCGGTCCAAAAAAAGAGGGGAATGCGCATTTGCTTCAAAGAGTTTCCAAGTAACTGTTTTACGTCTTTGAGCGCGCATGGAGCCTTTGATTATGTCTCGACGAAAATCCGATTGTTGGGAATAACGTATCAAAGCAACTTCGCCTGTTTGATCAGTATTATTAGTTTCTTTGGTATTAGTATAAGCATCAGTATTTTGTTGGTTATCAGTAAAAATCACTACACGTTTGGATTTTCTTGAACGAATCTGATGATCCTCTACCACAGTTTCTTCGGTTTCCCCCTCCTGTTGTTCAAAATCGTTGATTAATTTGTATGACCATCGAGGAACTTTTTTATTAATTTCTTTTATTCCAATAGATTTTTTTTTAATCATTTTATCGTTGGGAACAGTTCGAATTGCATCAAATAATAATTTTAAAATTTTGATTCGA